AGCGGGGTCCGGGGAAAGAATAGGAAAGGTGATTTCACTATATTTCTGACCAGGAACAGGACCTATTACAAGAATATTTTTTTTAGTGGGGCGATAGCTCTGAAAAGACAGATTTCCTATCTTTTCTTTAATCTCGGGCGAAATACGATCGGGAGGGGCTAATTCAAACCCCTCGGGTAAAATAAGAACAGCCCCTACATTCAAAGCTCCTTTTTTACCATTAGCAAGAACTTGTTTCACTTGCAGATCATAAGGAATTCGAACAACTGCTTCAAATACAGTATCAGGAAGTACCGCTTGTGGAACCTCGATATCCACAGGTTTATTAGCTAAATGGCAATTGGCACATACAATACGGCCAGTCGCTTCTCGTGGACTTTCATAACCCTGCTGTGCAAAAATGGGATATGCGTTTGAAATGGGTGCCTGAGTTATTATATATATCATGAGCGATACGGAAACGGATCGAGTAATCTCTTTCTTTATCCAAGAAAAGGTATTTTTAGTTTGCATGGTCCAATCATTGATCCCGAAAATTTCTACAATAAAATTAGGTAGGTCACTAGTATAGTTCCCTATCTATAATGTTGATATTTACTGAAATAATTTTACTGGAATATTGGAGGAATCCCCTTTGATGGGTAGAAAGAATAAGTACAATTTTTAATGTTTTGCTTATGTACAAAGTAACAAATATTAAAATTGGATCGGTCGATCATTTTTCAGTCATTCATTGAATGATAAATCACTACAAGTGAAGGAGATACACGATTTAAATAACGAAAGATCCAATATTTAAAAATTGTATCTAAAATGACTGGAAAAGTAGAAACAAGACCGGATATAATTTGATCATTATGAGCAAATCCAAAATCTTTGTAGACAGAGCCAATCATTAATTCCCAACCATGGGGCGAATGGAATCCTATACATAAATCAGTTAATAAAAGAATAGAAAAAGCTTTTATTGTGTCGCTTAAGTTATATAGGAATTCTTGAACCCAAGAGTTAAGAATAACAAGTTCTTCATTACCTAGAATAGAATAACCACTTAGAATAACGAAACAGATTATATTTGTCGAGAAGTGTAAAATTGTATGGATACGCTCCTCATTGTGCATCTTGATCAATTGGATCGTTTCTTTGTAGATTTCGATGCGAAGATTTTGTAAATGTGTTTCTGGGTATTCCTTTATCATTTCGTCCAAACGGAGGAGTTCCTCTAAATCTATGAATTTTTTTAGAATACCCTTTTCTTGAATATCATTCAAAAAAATTTCGGATTGCCTAGTATTCCACCAATTAGTAACCCAAGATTCCAGACTTTTATTAAATGAGAGAGAAATCCACCAAGGCAAAAATACTATAGATGCAAGATATATAAGGGAAATGAATACTTTCTTTTTTTCCATTTTTTCGTCTGTGAATTTTTTAATTTTTAATGAACTCACCTCATTCATCGACTCTATACGATACTAATATTTTTATCAAGCATAACTTATATTACAAGGCATCGAGCTCATGAATATATTTCCGGGGTTTTATTTGTGATTCAGTACAGTGGTTAGTCCTTGAATTTAGAAAAAATACAGAAATAGAATAAGAAAGAGCCCACTTCAAATTAATATTAGTCGGATTTCGAGACGAAAGAACTCTCGTTCTATTAAAATTTCAAATATTTCGAAAAAAAAAAATTCTTTATTTTATTCCGAAATGTTTTGTTTTGATATATTATATGAGATGAATCTATTATTTAGATTTTTTACTTCTTTTGTTACTTAATTGAGTTAAGTGGATTTACATATGCATAAAAAAATTGTGGACACAAACATTTTCGTTTTAGGATTGTTTCGTATACGTTTCCTTTGGCTCGAATAAGCGTTCTGAAGAAACTTAAGTTAAGTTATGCTATAGAAAAAAAGAGGATTCTTGAGTTTTTTCCCTCTTGCAAAGTATTCATTCTTCAGTTCCTTTTTTCAAAATACTTCAATCGGTACACGCAAGAAATAGGCCAATTCGGCAGCTTTTTGCTCAATTTCTCGTGGAGTCAAATTCTCATCAGTACGAGTCAAGGGAATGTCCCCCTGACCTCTGATTTCCATATAAAGGACACGACGAGCAAAAACACCCTCTTTAATTTCTATTCTGATGGACTGAATGTCTTTCATAAGGAATCGGAGGAATATGCGACGATTTTTTCCAGGAAATCCCCAACGAAAAATACACACTACGCCCTCTTTTATATCGAATCGATCATAACCACTACCTACATTCCACGAAATTGTGCACCACAAGTATGAGCTAATAAAAAGACCTGCGATCCCATAGAAAGACATCACGATCCCTTGTGGAAAAAAAATTATTTCCTGAGACGGAAATAAAGATATAAAATTCCTACCAAAATAACTGGACGTTCCAACCAATAAAAAACCCAATGAACCTAAAAAAAGAATAAAGGCCCATAAGAAATTACTTGTTTTTCGAGAACCCTCTATAAGTTCTATCCATATACGTTCTGATCGCCAACTCATAGTATAACTAGACCTAGTTGCATTTTATTGGAATTGGGAGAATAACAAAAATAAAATTTATTTTACTTTTTTTTGTTTCCGAAGTAACTCTCATCAACCAGCACTATTATGATGTGAACCTTTAGGAATAATTCATCGAATTGCTTAGACTTAGATCCAAACTAAAATAATAACATCCCTTTCATATGATTTCCTATAGACATCCACATACATATAGATATATTTACTTTACATTTCAGAAATTCTACCCGATCCCGATCCTTTTGAAAATAGTTATAATTCATTTACTCATATATAATTATCATGTTTACACATACATAACAGCTTATGTTAGAAGACACATGTTATACCATATTCTACTAAATAGATATCCGTGTTATGATCCAAGTAAGTAAGTCTTGAAAAAAAAAAATAGATAAGATTTGTCCCTATCGTATCTAAAAAATCTTGTTTTTTTGAACATGAAGAGATAAAGAAGCCATTGCAATTGCCGGAAAAACTAAGCCCACTAAAGGCACAAAAATTGAGGGGAAGCTGTTGAGAGTTATCATAAAATGGGTACCTCGATTTAATAATTTAATATTTGTACCTGTTATTTATTGTTATATTTATTGTTTTATATTAATATTTTAACCTTATCTTTAATTATTATATTATACTTAGTATCCCGAAGTGAGTATATATATACTTTACTTAATAAGGAGTATATAAGTATATGTTTTAATAAATATATAATAATTAAATATTAATTAATAAAATACAATAAATAAAATACAATAAATAATAAATATGTAAATAAATGGACTTATTCCTCTTTCTACATGTTTCGATATGAAATATATGTATGATAATCCACCTTTTCTTATTCGTATTATTTTTAGTATTCGTATTAATAGTTATTATTTTGTTCTTGTCTTATAATTTAATAAAATTTAATAAAGAAAAGGTTTCTTACAAATTCCAAAAAAATTTGTTATAATAATACGATCCGACAAAAAGGATTCTTAGTGGGGGATTATTTTCGGGCGGTATATAAAGATGCAAGACCCTCTTGACTAATTTCACGGAAGAAAGAGAAAGAATTCACTCTTTATCTAATTTTGATTCAAAGGAAAGAAAGCATGTAGCCGAAATAACTCACTCATAACGCCCTTTAAAAGATTACGCGGTACGATTGGATCGAATAAGCCCTTATGGAATAAATATTCAGCCACTTGTGAATCCTCAGGTACTGTCTTATTCAATGTTTGTTCAATTACTCTTTTACCTGCAAATGCAATGTAGGCATTGGGTTCGGCAATAATGATATCTCCCAACATACCAAAACTAGCCGTCACCCCACCTGTGGTAGGGGATGTAAGGATTGGTACATAAAATAACTTTTTATTTGATTGATAATCATATAAAGCGGAAGATATTTTAGCCATTTGCATCAAGCTCAAACTTCCTTCTTGCATGCGTGCTCCTCCGGAAGCACACACTAGAATAAGAGGTAAAAATTTATTGGTAGCATACTCGATCAAACGTGTGATTTTTTCGCCCACTACAGATCCCATACTACCCCCCATAAACTGAAAATCCATAACACCAATTGCTACGGGAATACCATTTAGTTGACCTGTGCCTGTTTGAACAGCCTCAGTTAATCCTGTATTTTTTTGATAAGAATCAATACGATCTTTATAAGGTTCCTCCTCCGAATGAAATTCAATGGGATCCAGAGAGACCATGTCTTCATTCATAGGATCCCAAGTACCTGGATCAATCGAAAGTTCGATTCTATCGAAACTACTCATTTTCAAATGACATCCACATTGTTCACAAATATTCATTTTTGATTTTAAAAATTTCTTATAATTTAATCCATAACAATTTTCGCATTGAATCCACAAATGCCTGTATTTTTGAGTTACATTTAAATTATTAGAACTTATAGTTAAATCATTACTATCTGTGCTAGTTTTTATATTGGAACTCTCGCTTTTACTACTATTTCTGCTTTCACCACAAATGTAACTATAAATGTAACTGTTATTTAAAATATAACTATCAATACAAATTTGAGAACGAAGATAACTGTCAATGCAACTATTAATGTGATTATTCCAACTATAATTAGAATTAGTATCATACACGTAACGATCATGGCGAGTATCGTCACTTTTAGGTGCATTATTCATATAACTAGAAGTCTGATAAAAAGAACTTTTTAGTTCACTTAGAAAAGAACGATCGTTGTCAATCTCAAAATTTTTACTTTCAATATCAAAATATATGGAATAACTGTCCCTATTACTATCCCTAACGAAAAAAGTGTCATCAGACATTAAATTCCGAATATATCTGCCACCGACTAAATGATCAACATTACTGTAATTAGGCTTGTCACTACAATTAGAAATGTCTTTATCCATATCATTTATAATTGGATCTTCACTTACACTGGTAGGACCAAGACTGTCCATTGAT